ACTTGACAGATAACCCAGAAACTCTAAATTATCTTTAGATAATTGATTTATCTTGACCTTTTGCGATTTAAACCATACGGAAAAATAGCATTGCCATAACTTAACAAAATAATATTTCCATTTATTCAGCAGAAGTGGCGTATCCTTTGTTGCCAGAATGAATTTTCCGTGATATCTAACATAATGTATGAAAGGATCCTTGAGCAACCCGAGGATCACCGGAAAATTATTAACAAAGACTTTTAAAAAGTGTTGTATTTTTCCATAGAATAAAATTCGTTCAAAAAGGACTTCATAAGATGTCGATCTTAAATGAGAAGACCGCTTGCGTAGAAAAAAAAAGATGGATTCGTATTCACATACATGAGAATTATATAAGAACAAGAAAAATCTTGGATTCAAAATTGATTTTTTTTTAATATCAAAATTCTTCCAATTGCAATACTTGTATAGACAGAACCGAAAAAAATGCAAAGAAGAGGCATCTTTTACACGGTAACGTAGGGTTTGAACCAAGATTTCTAGATGGATGGGGTAAGGTATTAGTACATCTAACACATAATTAAAATGTGATAATTTGTCTTCTAAAAAGGGAAATATTGACTGAATTGATTTTAAATTATAAGATTTTTGTAATTGTTTTCTTTCGAAAGAGGACCCTAATCTTAGGGAAAATGGAATTTCTACAATCACTGCAAATAAAACAGATACCATTTGATAATAGAAAAGATTGGTATGCCCAAAAAAGGGATTATGGTTCAACTCCTTAGTGGGAATAATCAAAGGATTCTGTTTATACATTCGAAAAATTAAGCGTTTCACAATCAGTGAACTATATTTTTTGTGATAATCCCCATTTTCCAAGAAAATGGAGCAATTTCGATTTAATCTATTTAAACCATGATCATAAGCAAGTACATAAATATACTCCCGAAAAAAAAGTGGATATAGAAAACTCGGTTGCCGAGCTCCATCGAACTCTAAATATCCTTTAAATTTCTCCATTTTGATTGAAATTCTATTTGAACTGTAAAGTAAAGTCTTTTTTTTCCTAAGTTCTCAAATGACACATAGTGCGATACAGTCAAAATAAGGTATTAGACTACGAAAGCAATAGATACCTCATAAACAGCTAGACTGCTAACCGGATTCGCTATCTTTAATAGGTTTCTGTTCGTTATATTATAGAATAACAAAACAAGATGATTAGAAATCCTTTATTTTTTTAACCTAATCGCTCTTTTGATTTTGGAAATATATCTATTTATCAATATACTGCTTCTTTTACACATCCATCTCCAACCTAACCCAAACGGACTAGGGAAAAAATAATTAGGACTCATGAAAAAATTGATAATAACACGCAAGAAAAAAATTCCTTCCCATACCCGTATTAGGTACTAATCTATTTTTAACATTTAATTAGATCGGGTAATTTTTCAAATTACGAATGGAAGCTCGTTTCTTTTTTTTTCCTGGAATCAGGAAAAATGGTTTTTTTATCCATCCATTTATATTTATTCACTCGACCCAAATTGGCATTCCTTTTTTTTTGTTCAACACCGAAAACAAGGTTGTACCGATCAGGAAACAAAAAAAATTATCTGAATTCTCCCTTGATACGACATGCTATTTTTTCCATTCATTCCTTTCAGGATCAGTCGTGGTCTTACAAACTCTACCGCGGATCTGGACGAATCCTTTTCTTCATACAAATGTGTAAAAAATGCTAGTCGCACTTAAAAGCCGAGTACTCTACCGTTGAGTTAGCAACCCCAAAAAACAAAAAAAGAAAGTACTTAAAATATATAGATACAACCAGAATAAAAATAAAAAAAATACAGGCATGTGTGCGTCAGGGATAAATGGATCTATTTCTCTATGCGAGAATTATATTTGGTCGATACACTGTTGTCAATATGATTTGAATTTTTCATATAGCGAAAAGAATAGAAAAAAAAAATAAAAAAGCTTAACCCTGGGGTTCAGTAGTTTATACAATGAATGAAAACTAAGCCAGTTAGGGTAATCTCAAATTTTTTTATACTTTTTTAGACCCATTTGTTATGTCTTTTAATTTTTTATGAATAATTTATTCATTATTCATATCGATGTAATATATATTTCGAAAAGAATATATTAATTAATATATTCTTTTCTATTTCTATACAGTATTCTTTTCTATACAGTATTCTTTTCTATACAGTATTCTTTTCTATACAGTATTCTTTTCTATACAATATTCTTTTGTGTTTATACAAAAATTAGAATTTCTATAGATCAAAAATTATTTTCATAAATTTGTTTATTATTATAAAAGGTAGTAGTTGTTAGCAGGGGATTTTTTCGTATTTCTACTAAGGTACGAATAATGATAATAAATCGAAATTCTAATAAATCAAAAAAAAATGATGGAAGCGAAAGAGGAGAAAAGAGTAGATAAAATTTGCTACCAAGCTATATACGAGTCTTTCACATCCTCTTTTTTATATTTCATTAATTCAATTTCGTTTTATTAAGACTTAATTCCGTCAAAATCCCTGCCTTCTTTGAAATATCATGAACTGTTCTTGTTGGTTGAGCGCCTTTGTTAAGTAAATCGAGAATAGCAGGAAGATTAAAATAAGTTTGATTAGTTATCGGATCATAAAAACCCACTTTCAGAAGATCTCTTCCTTCTCTTCGGGATCGAACATCAATTGCAACGATTCGATAAACGGCTCATTGGGATAGATGTATATGAATAATACCCCCCCCCTAGAAACGTATAAGAGGCTTTGGCCTCGTACGGCTCGAGAAAAAAATTCAATGAGTAGAATTTAACTCTCTGTATCAAATTCAAATATTAAATAGATTACTAAAAACATTAAAAAAATTAGCCAGTATTGAAACCCTAAATATTTTTTCCATAAAAAGCATTCATTCGTACCATTCGTACTCTCGTAACTCAAGTTAAATAACTCTCAAATATCTCAACAGAGAATTCTTAAGTACTCTTTTTATTGAGTAGTCTCTAACCCTTTTTTTGTTTGTCTCATTTTTTAGAATCAATTTTGATTCTTCATTCTGATCTAGTTGTTCAAACAATTGAAAACTGGATTTCCTTGTTTCAGGATTCTTTATCCTTCCTTTTGATCTTTGGGTTTAGACATGACTTCGGTGATCTTGAATCGTTTTATTAAAAAAGGGGCAGCAACAAGCCCTTTATTTTGTTTATGATTTCTTTTCTTTCTATCAAAAAATCATACAAACGCTTGATTCACGCATGATAGACTTTTGATTCAAAGAATTTTACAATTTTAAGAAAATTCCCTTTTCGATTGTAAAATTGCTTGAAAGGGCTTTTTTTTTCAATAAAAAACAAAAAAAAAAACTTACGAAGTTGGAACAACTTATTGATTCGCACTAACCCTAGATCCTTACTCCTGCGAAAGGACTAAAAACGTTCTATTCTCCTCGAGCTCCATCCTGTACTCTCTTTTTATATTCCAAAAAAGTGTAGGACTCTAGTAAAATAGAACACAAAATGTCGAGCCAAGAGCACCTATATGCCTATATAAAAGTGGCGGATCAAAAAATCCACAGCAGATCATATCCTTCAATTCAAGTCGCACGTTGCTTTCTACCACATCGTTTTAAACGAAGTTTTACCATAACATTCCTCGAGTTTGTGTAATTGATTCAATTATGGAATCATGAATAGTCATAGTTCATTCAGTATATCATAATCTATACTTTTTCTTTCTCTATGAATGGAATAGTGAATTTACGCGTAAAAGGTTCAGTCAGAATTCAAATGAATCCCATAGTAAATTTTATATATGTAAAATGTAAATTTGAATAGAAATCTATATTTATATATATATATTTGAATAGAAATCTATATTTATATATATAAATATAGATTTTTATTCATTAAAACTCTTAGAATCTACGGTTCTACCTTACTTACCCGTATCACACACAAATAAAAAATATATATATATTTTTTTTAATATTGGATTTTTAAACAGAAAGAGAAAAGTGGTGTACAAAAGCACTAGAAGATTGATTCCGTAATGACTGTACTCTGGGACGGAAGGATTCGAACCTCCGAATAGCGGGACCAAAACCCGTTGCCTTACCGCTTGGCTACGCCCCATTTCGATTTTTATTCAAGACTACTAAAAGAGTAATATTGCTATTGGTTGTTCGTCAATTCAATTTCAGTCCAAATTAAATATAGATTACATTAGTGCTCGAGTTTTGACACGCGTAGATACCAAATCAAACTGACTTTCTTTATTGATCATTACATAGAATTCAATTAAGATATTGTATGAAAATATTATTTCTTTAATTCTCATAAGAGAATGAAAGGAGTTTTGATTGAGTAAGTTCAACAAAGTCTTTTTAGACTATCTTTCTTTATTTTTTTCCTTATATAAAAAATCTATTAATATTAATAACTCAATCAAAATGAAATTATCCACAAGAACACCAATTTTTGTTATGCTTAATATATTTAATTTGATCTGTATTTGTTTTAATTCTGCCCTTTTTTCAAGCACTTTTTTAGTCGCCAAATTGCCGGAGGCCTATGCCTTTTTGAATCCAATCGTAGATGTTATGCCCATAATACCTCTTTTCTTTCTTCTCTTAGCCTTTGTTTGGCAAGCAGCTGTAAGTTTTCGATGAAATTCTTAATACTGTCTTAGAAAAATTCACGATTTTTATTCTTCCAACAATTCAAAAGATCAAAAAAATCTTGACGTATGAACGAACTTTCAATCCAAACATTGAATTTTTTTGGTAGCCATACTAAATCTGGATCATTCTATTTCCTAAATTTTATCCTCTTTTCCCTAACTGAAAGAACCTACTTAGATTCAAGTTCATCAAAAAAAATATCTAGATGTGGGTATGCAAATCTGTTTGAATATGAAAGACTCAACTATTATCTTATTACAAATGACTTTCTGAAACTTTTTTTTTTTATTTTTTTCTAGAAAAAAAATAAATCACTTGATTTATTGGTATCAAAATTAGATATTTGGTATAAAAATAGAGAATCTATTCTCTTTTTTTTTTAAGTAAAATCTTGGAGATTCTGTAATGCTTACTCTCAAACTTTTTGTATACACTGTAGTTATATTCTTTGTTTCTCTCTTCATATTTGGATTCCTATCTAATGATCCAGGACGTAATCCCGGACGTGAAGAATAAAAAAGAAAGTTTTTTTATTGCTTTAGTTAATTAGTGGCAATGTTCGAATTTTATTAGGATTTTATCTATTACACATCATCAAAAGGAGAAAGGGAAAGAGAGGGATTCGAACCCTCGGTACGATTAACTCGTACAATGGATTAGCAATCCAACGCTTTAGTCCACTCAGCCATCTCTCCTAATCAAAAAGGGATATTTATTAGGTTCCATTAGACAAAAAAAGGCTGGAAAAAACCTTCTCCACTTTATTCTTACAAAGCTTTCTTTTTTTGTCATAGATTATTCTTTATCTTTATATTATAAATATTTTTTCATTTTCTATATTTTATTATATAGATAAATTTTTTTTTTATTATATAAATCTATTTATCATCTATTTATATATAATTTATATATATATATATAATTATTATTATATAACTTTTTTTATAGAACGTTCTCAGTAATTCTATTTACATAAAAAATGTAGATAAAGATTAGATAAAGAAAAGGCTCGAACTCGAAAGAGAAATAAAGAAAACCACAATAATAGAAATAGAGAATCCTTTTTTGTCTCGTCCAAACACAAGTAAAAGATCTTTTTTATTTTAATAGCCTGGCCTGGTCAGTCCCCAGCCGGGCCTTTTTTTGTTAAAAAGACTCATCCGATGGATTTTTAGACAAAAAAGATAGAAAATTGAAAAAAAAAATGGAATGCGCTTTTACTAATTTTATTAAGTCTACGTTAGAATTTGAGAATTTTTTTTTTCAGATTTTTTTTATTACACTCCCGATTACTTTGTTCGACAAAAGGTCAATTTATATGCAATAATTGCATTGTAGCGGGTATAGTTTAGTGGTAAAAGTGTGATTCGTTCCTTTAACCCCCTTAATAGTTAAGGGGTCTCTCGGTTTGATTAATCTTCCGATCAAAAACTTTATTTCTTAAAAGGATTTAGTCCTTTACCTTTCAATGAAAGATTCAAGGAAGATTATAGATTCTCGTAATTTATATCCAAAGACTCTAATCAATTGTAAATTTGGATTATGAAATTCCGAAACATAATTTTTGAATTGGATGACTATTTACAATTCAATAAGTATAACAAGAGGATCCATGGATAAAGCTAGAAAAGTTTCTTTCTAATCGTAACTAAATCTTCAGTTGTATTCATTGTTTGGTATACAAAAAATTGAAGCAAAATAGCTATTAAACGAGAACTTTGGTTTACTAAAGACATCGACATACATATTATATTGTTTTAGCTCGGTAGAAACAAGATACTTTTCCTAAGGATTCCATTAAATAGAAATAAAGAACGAAGTAACTAGAAAGATTATTCAAGTTTGCCTTTTCTATCTTCTAGAAGGATCATCTAGAAAGCCAAATTTTCTGTGAAAGCACCCATACGGAAAAAAAGCTAACATAGATGTTATGGGTCGAATTTTTATTTTGATTTCGTCCCCGTCTTTTTTTATTTTTTTATTTGGGAATTTCTCCATCCATCATAAAGGAGCCGAATGAAACCAAAGTTTCATGTTCGGTTTTGAATTAGAGACGTTAAAAATATAAAAACGATCCGTCGACGTCGACTAAAACCCTTAGCCTTCCAAGCTAACGATGCGGGTTCGATTCCCGCTACCCGCTGTAAATTCGAAATTGCCCCCTTTTTTTTTATTATAGACAATTTTCTCGATTAGAATTGTCTAATAGCAATTGTGTATTGAATTCACTTCAATACACAATTGCTAAAAAGATTTAGCCCATTCTTTTTCAATTATTTAACAATTGAAAGTCAAAAAAGCGAAAAGCGTCCATTGTCTAATGGATAGGACATAGGTCTTCTAAACCTTTGGTATAGGTTCAAATCCTATTGGACGCAATATGGATCTAACTATATTGATATTTATCTATTATTGACATATATCCATATATGTATATTATATATAATATTTTTTTTCTATTTAGAAAAAAGATAACAAAGAAATAGAATAAGAAAGAAATTCGGAATGCTTTAAGATTTAATATTAAACAGATATTAGTTATTAGTTATACACTTCTTTCTATTATATATATTCTTAACTTAATATACTTCTATTTATAGTTATCGAATTTCTTCAAAATTGAATTAAACAATAAAATTGACTAAAGAATCAAAAAAAAGAATGATCCATTTCTTTTTTTATAATTTCTCTTGAAGTAGAAAACGTTCCAGTTGCTCTTGAATACCTTCTTTCAAAAAGGTTTCTGCTTCAGCGGTTAATGTCTTGGTAGAGGATATGATTTCTTGGAACTGAGGTTTATTTGTTTTTAAG